CTCTGTCGTACGGTACGACAGACTATAATAACTAAAAGGGGAACATATGAAACGATTGTTATAACAGATATTGTGGTTAAGAATTCCCTAAAAATCATATTTTCTTTTCTTTTCTTTTTTAAGAGAAAAATAACCTAGGTTTTCCCTTATAAGTATCGTACTATCCCTTATAAGTATCGTACTATCCCTTATAAGTATCGTACAATCCCTTATAAGTATCGTACTATCCCTTATAAGTATCGTACTATCAGGTGTCTTTACCCTGGACATCAGTACTTATTTTAGACAATACATCAGCTATGAGAGGTTTCCGGAAACACTAATCCAAGTAACATACAGCTGAAGAACGGCATTGAATAGAGCTTTTCATTTATCTTTTATAATAGCTCTATCCTGGGATTTCCTAAAGTGCCTTTACCCTGTCTAAAGAAGCCTTAATAATCCCTCTAGCATACAAACTAGAGACAGACATGAGTTATTTTCTCTAAAGGGTCAAAAAAGGGGGGGAGTACTTTTAGCGTATCAGTAAGTGTAAGAGGACTGAAGCCGGATTCCTTCTTGGCCCCTTCAATCGATCCTTCTTGGAAGAGCGAGCCCACTACTGCTTTCCTTCACAGAGCAGCATTACCTTCTTAGACTAACTTAGACTAACAGACATATAAGGAAGGGAACTAGCTCACCAACTGGAACTCTATTAGGCCTTCAGAACAGATCTAACTGACATTCAGAAGATAGCTTAGTTGAAGAAGAGAAGATAGCTTATGATATGAAGGGAGGCGCCTATCGAAAGAAAGAAGGTTTCCTTAAGAAGCTTAGTTCTACCATACGGGTCTTAACCTAAATGCATTCAGGTAGGAACACAGACCGGTGGGCTTCTTCTGTTATTACTACTTTAAGGACTTTTTACGAACGGAGGTAGTTTAATATAATAGAAGAAATGGGCGAGAAGGCTTTCGTTGTTACTGGCATCGCTCTTTCCCCTTTAAGGCCTCTACTGGCAAAGGTAGGGCTAGGAGAATGAGAAAAGAGGGTCTTTTAATTCCTTCTTTGAAAGTGCTTTACTTTAAGGTCAGAAAGCGCTTAGTCTCTCACCCCCCTTCATGTAAGCCGGTTCGGAGAGCAAGCCTTCATGAAAGCCTTCTCTCCCCTTCGCTTAAACTCAAGCCTTTCGCCCCCTTAGGTGCCTAATTATAGCGTAGGGAGACTAAACTAATAGGGTATTCCCATCCTCAGCTAAACCAACCTGTCTCAAGGAAAAGAGAAGAGGGATTCCTTAGGGGCCTATCTATCGGAATGAAAAACCCGTTCTGCTTCTTGCTCATAAGGCATTCAATCATGATCATTGAAAGTCTCATTTGCCACTAGGGGAGTTTAGACTTACTCGACTATAGCTATAGAGAGAGTCGCGAGGGAACTGGAAAAGCAAAAGAAGATCGCTTTCCTTTCGAAAATAAGGTAAGGGAAAGAAGGTCCTACTGCTTGTGTGAAGGAGGTCCTATTTCCCTGTTTACGTAAGCATCTGTGAGAATACCGGATTTCAATTGCTCAAGTTGATGAAAACCCTTATCTTATTTTGGGCATGAGAAAGGCCAAGATTCTAGGCCACAAGTTCGTTCACAGCTGACTTGCAGTCCTTGGATTGGAAGAAAGTTTAGACCAAAGAGTAAACCACTTAGTTATGAACTTGCAGACTAAAGAAATACAGATCTGAATCAGCTCAGTCAAATCACTTCGTTTAGTCGACGCCTATGCCTCTGAACCATCACTTGGAGCAGACTTTTCCTCTGAACTAGGCTCTTTCTTTTTATGCAGTTCGAGACAGTCCTTCCGAATCTAGGACGGTGTTTAGACTATCCAACGTTCGTACACATCTTCTTTTTCTTATGTTATGATCGATCTGATTAGAATCGTGCAGTTTGACGGGGCTTATGCTCTAGAGCTTAACAAACTCTTGACTTGGTAGCATCTTTAATTTAAGTCCATTCTTTGCTTTCTTTCTGTGTTTTGGAATTGAATGCTGGTATATAGGGAAAAAGGGCGGTCCTAGGTCTTTAGGATCAGACAGTCCAAGAAAGTGCACTAGATTGGGAGTTAAGGAATGCTCTTTATTTGAATTTGAAGCACTTCGGCTCTCACCTCCAATCTAAGCTCATTTAACTCCAGCTTAGAGCGCACTTTACGAGAGGTATTCTAAGAATGAGTAAGTTATCACTCCCTTCTGCTCTAATCCGTATTTCTCTTTATATTAGCTTCCTAACTCTAAAAGGCATTTTCATTTCTTATCAAGAAGCCTTGGACCTTTTGCACTCCTGATTGCCATTCCCGCTTTCTCATTCACTGCTGGTCAAGAGAGGCTCTGTGGATCTACCAAATCTCTGTAACTAGGAGGTAGATCTTGAGTTTAGCTTCCAATTAGGGCATATGAAAGTAATCCCCGTAGGGGGTCTGGGCTTTTCCTTTCTTGAAGACGTAAAGGCTGCCTTGTTTTCCATGTCCCAAAGAGAATTAGACAGGTTTTTGGCCCCATTACCACGAATTGGATTTGAACCAATATCATATCAAGCTACTTCCCTTTTATTATATCGTGAGTGGGTCTTGAGTGAATCACTAGATTCTCTAGTTCCTATCTCAACCACTAGGAAGAGTCTAGAACACCTATAGGCCCAATAGACTGATTTAGTGGGTATGATGTATTACTAGGAGTCCCTAAGTTCCTGCTTTGCCCTGTCCGGGCGAGCGGAGCAAAGCGAAGCGGAGTTTCTAATTTTGCTTTGGCCGTTAATAAGAATATTGCTTCCCTCCTCACTCTTCTATTTATTGACTTTTGGGGTAAGAAGCATCCAATTCCATGTCTTAAGCATGATTAGGGTTAAGGGAAGGATTGCAGCTAGATAGTAGGCGGCGGGGGCCCTAACTTACTCCTTTGAGTAAGAAATTCCTTTATCAAAGAAAGCCTGGTGTTGATTGATCAGTAAGGCCCCCGGCAAATGTGGAACTCAAGGCCGGACCTTCCAATCAACAGTAATCGTCCGGCCGAGGAATAGAAAAGAGTTGAAAGGGGTTTTTAGAACTTCATTGGAGGATGGTGGTGCATCCCTTGAGCGCTCCATCAAGCAGTTCTTTCTGGCTCCTGTAGAAGATGAGCTCGCCCGTCCACGGGCACCTCTTCGGGTTAATAACCAAATCCTCGTCTTAGAGCTAGAGCTATGGAGTGTGAAAGACAAAGTCTAGTTGTAAGTTGAAGTTCCTCTGAGCACACAAGACAGAGTGCCATCCGGGGTTTCGGTTTCGTTAGCATCATGCGAAAGAAAAGAAGGTAGTACTTCAGTCGCCTCCGATACCATAGGAAGCGAGAGCTAGCTCGACCAGAGGAAGAGGAAGCGGCCATAAAGTGTTGGAGGGGAGGCAGGGGATCCCTTTCCTTTCGGTGGGCGAGAGGAGAAGTGTTGTTTGCAAGCGAACCCAATAATGCCAGGAGGCGGAGAGCCTTTCGATGAAGCCTGCACCCACTGGGAAAAAGGAATAATAGACCTTGCTAGAGTTTCCCGATAAGGGGTCTTAAACAACATAAGAAAAAGCTTCACCGACTGCTTTATCCACAAGAATGTCATAAAGGTTTTCTTCGGTCTTCCTCAAAAAGACAGCTTTAGAGCGCAAGTCAAACTCATGATAGGCGAGAAATCACGCGCACATGGTTTAGCGGTTTGCTGTGCTCTGTGATCTTATTCTTCTCCAAGACCCGATGCTTCATCTGCTTCTTTAGTTTAGTAGGACTTCTTTCACGCTATTGCGTGAAACATTTGTTTGGTCTCCCACTGCTATCTATGCTAGCTTGAAAGGTATGGCTACTCTCTTGTTTCCTGCTGAACCTCCTTCCCAATACAGGCTTCGCAGCCAGCCCTGCTTGCATTTTAAAAAAGAGTTTGGTAGGGGACGGCTGCTCGCTTCTTGCTGGATTTGGGGGAAAAGTGGCAACTTGAAGACGTGGTCGGCATGTATGTTACCAGCATGTTTGAAAAAACTCCCGTGAGTGTCCTGCAGCATGTATACTTTTTATTGTCTTATTTTTGGGGAAATTTCCACTTTTTAGACCTTTTTATTGATTCTATTTTATAACGGAACATTCGTTTTCTATTTTCTTTTCTATTCTCTGTAAGACTCCTCGATATAGAGTAGAGCAAAGCAATCGATTTCAACAGGCTTTTCTGTAACGATCGAATAATGGAAGTTCACGGGGAAAGTCACTGGACCCGAAGCATTGGTTCAAATCCAATTCGTTTCTCCTTAGCCTTAGAAGGAAGAAAGGGACTCAATAAAGGGTACTTACTACTAAGATTTCATATTTTATCTTATATATGGCATTTATCTCTATACTCTAAACTGGAAGGGCATGAGACCCTAGTGGAGGAAACAAAGGAAGAGTCGACAAGGGCTAACTACATACTGATTGGCTAATTTCCCTCGGTGACGTAAGACTGAAGAAAAGATCACAATAAGGGACCTACTCTTGCCGAAAGATAGGAGAAGATCAAGACTTTGATTTAGACAAGGAAGATTCTGACAACTCACTAGATCGGGATACTAAGGTATAGAGTGGCATACTAGAATAGAAGAAGAGGTACACTAAAACTACCTTAGGACCTGTCTTGCTGTGGAAGCAGTGGCCGGAAGCTTCACTACATCAGCTGTAAAAAGCGGAATATCGGCTGGTGGCGGAATATCGGCCAAGATACGTCGTGCTGTTGAAAGAGCTGTCAAACAAGGAGGAGTCTGTTGTTGGCGAAATCCGTACCGTTCGCTCGCTCTAGAGAACATCCTTTTATTCACTCCTATAACAAAGACCTATGCTTGCTTTAGCTAATGCAGCATGCAACTGTAAGATAGTCCCGATAGCTACCGTTCGCTGCTACCGACTCGCTACCACTTTAGCTACTAAAGCTCGGAAATAAGAGCATTAGCTCGCTCAAACTCGAAACATCCTATACGTGAGCTCAACTCATAACTAGACTACTCCTATGATCATGATCATATGTTGCCTCACTAGTGCCTGCGGTATGAGGTAGGGATTCCGGATCTATCTATATTAAGTAATTAATACCGTACCCCAGCAGATAGAAGTCGGACTAAAACCCCGGAATTTAGGTATTTGAGATCCCCGAAGTTCCCATCTGTCCTGTCCTTATAGTAGAACTCAGATTAGAGCTTGGATTCATACTTATTAACTACGGAACTACAGGTCCCATCTTATAGACTGGAACTCACAACTAGAACTCAAAGGCGAACTCCTGGCTTGGCTCACTTACTTACACTCAGAAGCCTTGCTTCCCGATCCTTACTCAGTCCAAAAAGGGGATATGAGATTACTTCTTTAGCTGCTGATCCGTTCCCCGCCTTAGTTAGTCCAAGAATGGCAGTTCCCCTCCTGCCTGCCTAAATAGTAGAACTAGAAATAGAAGTCAGAGCTCGGGATCCCTAAAAGGACCTATTCTTTTTATTATTAAGTATGACTTCTTTTACGGATATCGGTAGTTATAGTGAAGTCCTAACCAGACAACAGATCAGAGATAAGGTCTTTTTTTTTTTAAGGCTCCTTCCTTAGGATGAAGTATAAGTCGCTTATAAGTCCAAGAGTCTTAGAAATACTAAATTGGGAGAAGACTCATCTGGTAAAGAAGAAAGCCATTAGGGTTTTTACTTAGCTGAATATCTTTTAAGGGTAAAAGGAAAGGACCCGGGATGATTTCAGAAGAGCGAGGGAAAGAAGGTTGCTGCCAAGGATTGGTCAAGGGTGATAGGCCAGGGAAGGAAGGTATAAAGATATCCCATTGATAGCCATAGATAGAAAATGACTTCTCGTCTTTTAAAGAGCGTTTGCTACAATATAGAAGAGGCGGTCCGTTAGGGAAAGGCCATTGGAATCCTAGACCATCATAGGATTCAAATTGACTAGGACTTTTTTACCTGGTTTCAAAGAAGAGGAAGTTTAGGCTTTGCGTTGAGATGGTCCTCTATTAGATTAGCAGATAGAAGAGAAAAAAGAATTGCTACAATCGAGAGAAAAGGGCTCCCGGAGTGGGAGAATTGGGATGGTCCTTGGCTTGGTAGTTTCTAAGTTGTCACGACGAGCAAGTAGGGCTAATGCCTTAGAGGGTTAGTACTCTCTTTAGCTTGATTTTCCTTCTCACTGAGAAGTAGAGGGGGAGCCTTAGATGTGAAGAGATTGGCTACGGCTGAGGCAGAAGATCGAAGAGACTAGCTGGCTCATAGGGAGAGAGGGACCCTCAAACAAGGACAAACTCATAGAATAGCCCACTCTCTGTCTTTACTAGCCCGATTCAGGCAGGTACGTATTTCAAAGAGAAAGCCCCGCTTTAGGTCACGATAGGGGCTCGGTGACGAACATAGATTCTTAACAATAAGGCTGTTCGGTGCAGTTCTTCATGAGAAAAGTGGTTGAGGTCTTCAATGGAATATAGGTCCTGGTAAAAGCAGATATCCGACTTGTTCCTTCCTCTCTTGTCTTATTCTGGGCTATCTCCTTAAACACTTAACATGAGGTCGACGGATAGCTGTATTCAAGAAAGGTTAGTAAATAGTTCTTTTTTTTTTTTTTTTTTTTTTTTTTTTTTTTTTTTTTTTTTTTTTTTTTTAAGGAATTATTCTCTCAAGTCTTATGCTTCGATATTCAAGAACACTGACTGTGCCCAGAAATATAAAGCTTCTGAATCCTACAAGGAGAGCAGCCAGATACATCTGTAAAAGTACAAGAATCGAACTTGAAGAGCGGAAGAAGGATTACTAGAGCGTTGGCTCGTTCTTCTTAAACTTCTTCCATTGTTAGCCATGATTAATAATCTCTTGTGAAATATCAGAGGCATAGGCAACATAAAATAGAAAATAAAGAAGGAGGCTTGTAGTATAATATATCGTTGATTGCTATTCTTGAACCTCTTTACCATGCTAATAAGATTCAGTAATTCTCCAACAGAATTGGTTTCCACTTTTCATTGGCAAATCAAGAGGCAGATGATAAAATATGGATCTGTTGGAATCATGAAGTGAATGTAGTGCTTGTCGACGCCTTTGAACAGTGTATCACAGTCGACACCAGCTTCCTTAATTCTGATCTGGTAAGGCTTACCTTTCTTTATGCAAAGTGCTCCATTCAATTCTTTGGGAAAAACTTCCATTACTGTCCTAAGACATACAAGGTCCATGGAGGGTTGCGGGTGATTTTAACGCCATTTCAGATGTGTCTGAAAAACTTGGTGGCAGACCTCCAAATCTTCTATCTTTGGAGGAATTCAATGCAATGATTAATGATTGTGGCATCATTGACTGCGGCAGAAAACCTGGTCGAATAAGCAAGAGTGGGGGCTTTGTTTGGGCGAGGCTTGACAGAGTTTTCACTAATCCGGCTTGGGCGGATGTTTTCTCCTATACTATGGTGAAAGACTTAGCACGCTCAACATAGAATCATTCTCCTATGCTTATCCAGATTGACGAAGGTGTGTCTTTTCATCCATCTTCATTCAAATGTAAGAACATGTAGATTCCCCGACTTCTTACAAATTGGAGAGTCTTCTTGGCCTCCTTTTTACATATTTTTTCGCCGATGATTTTATTCTCTTTGGGCAAGCCTCAATGGAGGTGATTTTGGATTGTTTAAATGATTCTGTTAATACCGATGGTAGCTGGAAGTGGGAAGTATTGGCGGAGTTAGTGCCTAAAACACTGTGTGATAAGTTGAACTATATTTGCATTTTTCATGATTGTCCCATGACTGATACCCTCATATGGAAAGATTCACCTGATGGTAATTTTTCTCTCAAAGCTGCCAAAATTATTCTGGATAGTGAAGGAGGAGCAAAAATCTGGATAAAAGATGGAGTTCCCTGTGGAAATGAAAATGTCCAGAGAGATGGAATTTTTTCGGTTCGACAAGATAAATTACTTACCAATAGATCAAGGATGCACCAGAACTACTGACCCAAGTTGTGTGGTTTTTGGGTATGGTATTAAAGATAGCCTTCACGTGCTTAGAGACTGTCCCAAAGCCCGAGAGATTTGGGAGTTGTTACTTCCTCAGGATATAAAAGCTAACTTATTTAATATAATAATAATAAAGAGCTAGTGGATTGGTTGGATGGAAACTTGGTTGTGAAGAGGAATTTAGGTGCTGAAGGTATTCCGTGGTTCTTGATCTTCATTCAGACAACTTTGCTGCTATGGACTTGGAGGAACAAATCTCTTTTTGACCCGGATTTTTTTGCTCCCTTCAGAAGCTTATTATGGAGAAAGCCTTGGATATTTTCAAAACTCTTGATCCGGGGACGAAAAAGAAGCAGCGAAAAGAGGTGTTAGTTGGTTGGGATTTGACTCCTACCGGGTACATTAAGTTTAATACGGATGGCAGTTCGAAAGGGAATCCTGGTCCAGCGGGTGGTGGAGGAGTTTTTAGAGATGACACCGGGAAGTGGATATTGGGATATTCAACCAACGTGGGTACTACTATAGTTACAGCAGCCGAGCTCTGGGCTATTTTTTATGGGTTAGTTCTTGCTTGGAATAAAGGCTGAGAACAGCCAGTCTGCATCCGTGTTACGTTTAACGAGAGCTGTAATGGCTTGTTCAGAAGTGGCAAGCACATCCACCGTAACTGACTCTGTACGCCAAAGAAGAAAAATTCCTCCTGCAAATTCGATAGTATCCACTTTAATTTAAAATAATCCGAAAATCCCAAAGGCCTAATGATTCTATCAGCTCTACTGTTATTGACCTTCGTTTCAACCAGCACCATTACCACCGGATCATGGGCTCTAATAAGATCTCTGGTGGTTCTAAGGAAATCATCTGAACCGGCACCACGGATATTCCAAACAAGGATCCTCATTGGGGGAAACTTACTTTCAGGGAAGCCTGAGTGTGAGTGGCTGAATGACATATTATATCTCCTTGCCCATTCCAGCTCCTCCCCTCGCAGGTGGTTGCTGGTTAGGGTCCACATTCTCAATGGGACTGAGCATGTCATCTCCATAATCCATTGCATCAACGGTGTGCTCTCCAGATATTCCAACTTTCTTTCTACCCGGCTGATGAAGGGGTCTGGTACTATCAGGCATGATCGAGGCATCTGATCGTAAAGTCTTTTTTTCAGGTGGTTTCGGATCGAAGGGAGCTGCTGAAAAAAGATTTCATTATAAAAAAGACTAGTGGGAAAGCACACAAAGAGTAAGGGAAAATTCCTATTATATCTTTTCTCGGAACCAGCCGCAGCGGCAGCGGATTGAGCTGAAGAAGGGTAGGCCATCTCAAAGGATTGGATAAATATTGCTAAAGGGCAGGGGTCCTGTTCAAGCATTGGTGCAGAACGGGAAGCTGGCTTAGTCGATTACCATTCTTGTAATGAAGTGTGGTTTTGGGGCTTTTCAAGGCGTATGGCTCAGATAGAGAAGGAAGGACGAGAGCGAATCAATAAATATATAGTTTTGGGTAAGGACTTTATGGCAGTTCCTAACACGGATACCTAGTCCGTAGCTGTAGTTTCTTCGGAATAGATTAACACTAGACTACCTTTGTAGTCAGGTAATCGTCCTACAATGCCTCTAGATTTAGTTTTAACGAGAGATTGAATCAAAGCATTTAATAAAGCAAGGGCTTTTTTTGCTATATAAACATGGACTTGGAATCGGTTTCCGATAGATAGACTAGAAATGGTATGCTGGCTAACTCAAGACAGTTTACAGGCTTTCTCGAATCGGAGGTCGTTTTCTTAGAATGTAAGGTTCCGGTACTGGCCAAACCAACCCATTTGATTAAGGATACTAAACCTTTGAGAGTAAGGATAAAAAAGCTCTGGTTCCTAATACTCTGTCGATAAAGCAGCTATATATCATAGTTCTGTCTGGGTAGAACGTAAGGTGCATCGAGTGCTGCTTCAGTCTAAAGAGAAAGAGCTAATCCGAGTTTGTAAGGAGGTTGTAATTTCCTTTTGGCTTCTACCCTCGGATGAAAGAAGTGCGCGGGTAGAGCAAGAACTATGAGCGGGTAGACCGGGGATGGGAGTTGGCTATGAGCTAGACTAGAGGGAAAGCTACGAATCTAAGAGCAATGCGCTAGTCAACCTAGTAGGATCGGGTAGGTAAATTAAGAAGGGGGTGGCCCCTCAGGGCCTGGCGATGAAAGCTTTCAAATAAACCTAATAGTGTTAAGAGGGGGGTTGCCCGATTCCTTATGTGATGCCTTTATTTGATCCCGAAGTGCCTTTGGCATGATCGTTTCGAAGTTCTTTCTTTCATAAGATAGTCTTTTTCGGAAATCAGAATAGCTGTTGAGCGGAAGGTTTCTTACCACCACCTTGGTTGGGATAAGGGTGCAGCAGCAGTGGTAAGAGCAGTAGAACCGACCGCAATGGAAACAGCTTGAGCAAATCCCGTTCAATGCTTGATAGAATTCAGATTGACCTTAGGCCTTGTCTTAATACCCTAAAACTGTCTATCTATAAGGCTAATTTAGCCTAGGGAAAAGGCCCGTTAACTAGCCCTGACGTAGTAAACTAAAAGTTAGCTTTTTTTAGCTTCTTAGTAGAGATAAAAGAACAGTGAGGCCTAGAAGTCTGCTAAACGCCCCTAGCCCCTAAAGCTAGGACCTTGCTGGAGCTTTAAGAGATAGGAGGCTTCAAACACTCGCTAAGCCCCTATTGAATAGGGCGAGCTTGTTAGTCTTCCTTCCTTTTTGTTTTGAATAGGGTGCTTGCCCGGGGTTGGTGTTCAGTACGCTCTTTAGCATCGACCTTAAGGAGAGTTACTAACCTTCATCGTCGTTGGCTAAGCAGCTAGTTGCCTTCTTAGCCTTCCTAGACCGCTAGTTGACTTCTTAGCCTTAAGGGCTTTCAGAAGATAAGGGCATGGAGATTGACCCAGCTCATCGACCTTCTAGTAAAGCTAAGACAGAACTCAGCTAGGACCGAAGAGAGGATTGCCAACCGGATGAAAACCGAAGAGAGCATTGCCAGTTTCATTCCAGTCTTTTCTCAATTGAGAAGTCAACCAACAGGTCAATCCTTCCCTTATATCATATCCATTTTACACAGTCTTTGTTGAAATAGTGTAAATAGTGCGAGACTTTCAACTAATGAAATCTAAACCAGCTAGTTCAGTCAGATACCGGCTAAGCAACCTCTAAAGCAGCTATCGGAGCAGTAGCAGCTTGAAATTCGCATACCAAAGACGATGGAATTCCCCACTTTCTAATGCAATACGGCAAAGCTTAGGGAGTCAGCTAGTCCAACATCAGTCATTCTAATGGAATATCTGGAATATCGAACTAGGAATTGAAAGACTTTCTTTCTTTATATACGAGTCAATTACATACCGGAAATCTCGAACAGTAAATGCTATACCGGAAATGCGATATCTAAAGTCAATCTCAGTGAATTCCGTACCAAGCAGTCCAACCAAAACCTAACAGTATATCAGATCTATCCTATACAGGTAGTCCAACACAAGCAATCGATACTACGCCTTCGACCTTTGAGAAGTTACTTTGTGAAATAGGATTTCTCCCTTGTACAATTTCTTCATTTTAGATAGCTAGAGCTAAGCCTGTCCTAAGAATGAGTCGGGTAGGACCTTTCAGTCAAGTGCCTTGCCTTCCTTGCCTATTCATTTAGTCCAACAATTGAAATACCTATTCGCATTCCTTCCCAGTCCACTTCGAAAGTTACTTTGTTCAGTCGATAGATGCAATGCTGCGATGGAGAAATCTCATATGCTCTCCAACTTGAAAGACCTTCTCTTCCCCCTCTTGGAAACAGGCTAGCGATGAGGAGAAAAGTCGCCCAATGTATGGTCCTAATTTCAACACGCCACCTACACGACTCACTACATAGGTTTAAGGAAAGCAGTATACTCATGACCAGGCACAGCAGAATAAAGGCCTAACTCTCAAAGTAGTGATGTTCCCCCAAGGGTTCGGTATCATAATAGAGTAGTATGCCGGAACTCTTTCTCTTAAGGTGCGGAGCGAACTGTCGGACTAGGAGCAGCGATTTCTTTTGTTGAAGAAGAAGTTCTTCCTCTAAATAGATGGCGAGAATCTGTTCTTGGTGGTAGGGCATGGTTAAGCTTTTAGTAGGCATAGAGTAGAAGAAACTGATCGATCGAGATAACATTTCCACCAGATGCCAGAAAGAGGAAGACAGAAGCAAGAGTCCCCCCAGGGGCGAAATGTGAGTTCATCGCCGGATTCGGAGTAGTTCAAATCAAAGAGTTCCAGATATGCGGATTAAGCGAGAGCGAGTTTGTTTGAGTCTTTCTTGGTTCTTGAAGCGTGAAATGCGTGTGTGAGCATTGTTTTGCCGTCTTTCTCTTATAACGTTCTCAGAGGATACGGCGAAACCACTTTGTGTTTAGTGGTTTTTAGGGAAGGATCAGGTCTTTTCGAGAGCTTATTGACCCGCAAAAATCAGCTTTGTGACCGATTTCTTTGAGTCAGCTTCTTTTCCGTGCGTGATAGAGCGTGAGGTTCGAGAGCGTATTGTACGAACAAATGCTTTATTCGATCACTTTTCGCTAGCGTTAGTGAGTGATGAGATAGCGTATGATCCGTGCGCTAAGCGAGCAGCAAGCATTTTCTACTTCAACAACTTCTACTTATAGCTGTTTTGTGTTTCAAAATTTAGTTTTCTCTTTTCTTTTTCTTTTAGATGATGACAAACGAACTGAAAACTGCGAATGCTTCTAATTAATTGAATCTTATTTTATAATCCAATTTTCTTTTTTATATATAAAGCAGAGTGATGTCTTTATGACAATTCGTCAAGTCCGATCGAGAAACCTGCGCCCAAAGTGCTTACGTAGCCGGTCACCGTTTGGCTAAGATCCTTGATGACTGATTCATAAACCACTCTAGCTTTATTTCAGTCTTGTGTTAAGTGTTCGCATAGCGACTCAGGTCCTAACAACTTGATGTCAGACTGTTCAACATGAGGGACATCTAACTCCTCTAACACAGATAACATAAAGACTAGGATTAGATGCTTAACATAACGACTCGTATGCTTTCACGAAAGAAGAAGGAGCTCGCAGACATTTCACAAAGGATTGTGTTGGTGTTCCGCGCTATCTCAACTCCTAGTTCTAGTAGTACAAGCTCGAATCTGATCTATAAGAATAGATCTTAGGCGGAAATAGAGCTCTTTGAAATTGAAAGCGGTATTCCCCCTTATATATAGCCCTAAAATAACCAACCTATAATCCCGCCTCGCCTGGGTTAGATTTTTTTATGGTGGAACGAAGTTAATAAGTCGTTTTCTAAGTGAGGAGACAGGAGCTCTAGCTTAGAGAACGGTCCCTAGGCCTGTTGACACAATCCCATTTCTTTCTCCCTTTCTTTCCGTTGGTCAACAACCAACAAAAGTTCTCGTTTAGTTCTTCACTACTCGTACAGGAAGGCCTCTCTTTCTGTATGGGGGGAATCCTTTAAAATCAAAGAAATCAAGATGGATAAATTCACTTATTTTCGAAATTTGACGACAAATCCGGTACGATGGCTGTTCTCCACTAACCACAAGGATATAGGGACTCTATATTTCATCTTTGGTGCCATTGCTGGAGTGATGGGCACATGCTTCTCAGTACTGATTCGTATGGAATTAGCACGACCCGGCGATCAAATTCTTGGTGGGAATCATCAACTTTATAATGTTTTAATAACGGCTCACGCTTTTTTAATGATATTTTTTATGGTTATGCCGGCGATGATAGGTGGATCTGGTAATTGGTCTGTTCCGATTCTGATAGGTGCGCCTGACATGGCATTTCCACGATTAAATAATATTTCATTCTGGTTGTTGCCACCAAGTCTCTTGCTCCTATTAAGCCCAGCCTTAGTAGAAGTGGGTAGTGGCACTGGGTGGACGGTCTATCCGCCCTTAAGTGGTATTACCAGCCATTCTGGAGGAGCAGTTGATTCAGCAATTTCTAGTCCTCATCTATCTGGTATCTCATCCATTTTAGGTTCTATCAATTTTATAACAACTATCTCCAACATGCGTGGACCTGGAATGACTATGCATAGATCACCCCTATTTGTGTGGTCCGTTCTAGTGACAGCATTCCCACTTTTATTATCACTTCCGGTACTGGCAGGGGCAATTACCATGTTATTAACCGATCGAAACTTTAATACAACCTTTTCTGATCCCGCTGGAGGGGGAGACCCCATATTATACCAGCATCTCTTTCGGTTCTTCGGTCATCCAGAGGTGTATATTCCCATTCTGCCTGGATCCGGTATCATAAGTCATATCGTTTCTACTTTTTCGGGAAAACCGGTCTTCGGGTATCTAGGCATGGTTTATGCCATGATCAGTATAGGTGTTCCTGGATCTCTTGTTTGGGCTCATCATATGTTTACTGTGGGCTTAGACGTTGATACCCGTGCCTACTTCACCGCAGCTACCATGATCATAGCTGTCCCCACTGGAATCAAAATCTTTAGTTGGATCGCTACCATGTGGGGGGGTTCGATACAATACAAAACACCCATGTTATTTGCTGTAGGGTCCATATTTTTGTTCACCATAGGGGGACTCACTGGAATAGTTCCGGCAAATTCTGGGCTAGACATTGCTCTACATGATACTTATTATGTGGTTGCACATTTCCATTATGTACTTTCTATGGGAGCCGTTTTTGCTTTATTTGCAGGATTTCACTATTGGGTAGGTAAAATCTTTGGTCGAACATATCCTGAAACTTTAGGTCAAATCCATTTTTGGATCACTTTTTTCGGGGTTAATCCGACCTTCTTTCCCATGCATTTCTTAGGGCTTTCGGGTATGCCACGTCGCATTCCAGATTATCCAGATGCTTACGCTGGATGGAATGCCCTTAGCAGTTCTGGCTCTTATATATCTGTAGTTGGGATTTGTCGTTTCTTCGTGGTCGTAACAATCACTTCAAGCAGTGGAAACAACAAAAGATGCGCTCCAAGTCCTTGGGCTGTTGAACAGAATCCAACCACACCGGAATGGATGGTACAAAGTCCTCCAGCTTTTCATACTTTTGGAGAACTTCCAGCTATCAAGGAGACGAAAAGCTCTGTGAAGTAAAAGAAAAAAAGGTCGCCGATTGCTACTAAGAACCTAACAGAACTTTTCAAAATAGAAAAGGGATCAGTCGACCTGGTCTACGAATCTATTCTAACTATCAACGAATTCTTCAAATTTTAGGCGGGATGGGGATTGTAATTATTTATACTTCTCGAGGTATAATGACAGACCGGGAGGCTAGATTCGAAGGAATCGGCGGAGAAATTTTGTGTTATATATGGTAATCCTTCTTCTATCCGAATTAGATCCTAAATTTACTATTTGTGAAAAAAAGAGAAAGGGCGGGTTGTATAATCTCACTCCTCCCCCATTAGTTGATACTTCAAGGAGGTTTTACCCGGAATGAAAGAAAAAAAATAAACTGGTTCACGTAAGAATGGACGTCTTGGTTCACGCAAGAGTGCACGTAGAATACCAAAAGGACTTATTCATGTTCAAGCAAGCTTCAACAATACCATTGTGACTGTTACAGATGTAAGGGGTCGGGTGGTTTATTGGGCCTCCGCCGGTACTTGTGGATTCCGGGGTACAAGAAGAGGGACACCATTTGCTGCTCAAACTGCAGCGGGAAATGCTATTCGTACAGTAGTGGAGCAAGGTATGCAACGAGCGGAAGTTATGAAAAAGGGTCCTGGTCTCGGAATCCCATCTTCCAAGGTCAGGAGCCACGGAGCCAGAAGACCGTTCGACGATCCTACTTCTGATGTCATCCCCTTCTGTTCCCTCCCTGTTGAATATCCCAACTATTCTCTATCCAATTCCGGGATGGATCATGAAAGATTTTGTCTTGAGATGCCGATAAGGAATAGCCAGTTATAGAAGCGGGTGGCAGGGAATAAAAGCACTCCTGTGCTATCAAAGTAGAGATATTAGTTAGAGCTAGGGGCAGGCCATCTATTCCTGCTTGACTTTCTTCAAGATACGAAATGAGCAGCCGTTTTTCGTGACATCATATCACTATTCGGCAAGTAAATCCCGCTTACCGGCTCAATATATCTCTCAATAGATTCGCTTGCCACAACGACCGGACAGGATAGGAGATCGCCCAACCTTCCAATTTCTCTTTCTGAAGCAACTATAACGGATGGGCAGCTTCCCTACCCACTGGGGATTTTTTTTTTCCCCGCTCCAACTTCGGATTCTTGGAAATCATCCCCGGTTCTATGATTTAAGGTTAGGAGTTTCATTCTTAGCAAGATCCCCAGCTATTGAATCTGTTGTCGTCGGCGGGGCTACTTCTTCTTCTTTCGAAATGAGAAGAATAGCGTAGTCAAAGTAGGCCAAGTCGGTAGCCTTTTCTGAAACTCTTGGGAGAAGGGCTGTAGGATTAGAAAAAGGCCTAACTGCTGTTGAAGGAATAGAGGCTGTTTCGGCTCTTGGAGTAAGGGGAGAAGGGCTGAGTGCCGGTGAAATGCTTTTTGAGACTTACCCCACTCAATGGAAATTTCTTTAGGCAAGATCCCACGTCCAAGAGTCTGATTCTGATTCTGCTTTCACTCTTATCAAGGAAGGGGGCCACCAAACCAAAGGGGAGGTCTTTGCTTGCTTTTCCTGTTAGAGATGCTAGTCTTTTTGTAATAACTGCTCTGAAGATGTTTTCAGGAATAAGAGAAGACGGTGCTCTTTCATCAGCTCTTTGGCTATTTGCTTGCGATAAAGAAAGAGTGAATTGATCCGAGCCAAGTAGTTCGGCTAAGCCGGAAAGAAAGAGTTAGATCCTCTTTGAGATGAAATGCGGCAATGTCCTAATCAAACCAGGCGCAAGGTCAATGATTTCGCTCAAGGCTCAAGGCATAAAGGCTCTTATTCCTTCTGCATTGGTCTCGGAGGGCCCTCGCTCTAAAGGGTTGATGGCAGCTATCCTGCTCTGTCTGAGATAATTGGAATGGAATTGGTGTGGTTCGCTAGCTCTTTCTTTTGAGACGAATGAATTCCGAATAAAGGAAGGCGGTCGTGATAGGGAAAGGCCTTTCCTTATTACCAGGAAAGATAAAATGGGCCAAATCGCCTGCTAGAGAAGAAGCTCTTAGGGAATCGATCTAGACTAGATGAGATGCCGGTGCCATTAAACTAGCTGCCAGAACGAGTTCAAGAGATGAGGATCCAGGTAGTGAAGTCACCCTCGGGGGAAGAATCATTCCATTCACTTGTGAAACTGCTAAGAAGAATAGCTTTTCTCTGAATCCACCACTCACTCTCTTTCGGGTAGGGTTAACAAGAAAGTCAAAGCAATCTCCTCAACCTAGAAAGAGAACTCCGGGATCTTCTTTTTCTTCTTAAGAACCCGAAGGCGAACTAATCCGGCTTGGTGCAGCTCCTAGTCCTGATCGATTGGCTACCGGGTGTTCACTCAAACTAAAAAGAAAAAAATGGAATATAGAATCCGGATCCTCATCTCCTTCCCGCTTTAGTTTCACTCTGATCTCGGTTGCTAACCGGTGTGGGAGATGAAGCCAAGTCCTTTCCCTTCAAGGATCTAACTGCCACTCTTTCTAGTTTCATTCAACTGCCACTAACCCATATGCTTAAAACATCTCATTGGAGGTGGGATAGAGCTAATTCTGGGATCGAATGTCTCTCATTGTGGTCTTGATTTTAAGCTAGTACAATCAATGATTCTGGTATGAATTTGGTAGTCATCTTGATCTCTTCTCTTGTCTTTTTTTTTTTTTTTTTTTTTTTTCTATCTCTCAACGAAATCTATGAAAGTGTGGTAAAGTCAGGCACAAATCAATCTATATAGATATAGAGCGATGCCATTTCCTACCTCTTTTTTTCCTGATTTTAGAGACAGATTTCAATTCACCTGAGTGGCTTATGAGCTCATTTGGTAGAAGAAGTCAGTTGCTCAAGTTAACGCTCGTTCTAACAGAGAATGAGGTTCTGTGCTAAATAGTAGTACTTTTCTCTTTCTTAGTTTGAAAGTAATAAGCCGTACTTTTTGTGAAAGGATAGCCTGGACCTGGGGCAGGCGTTCTCCTTCTTGACCGTCGTATGAATAATGTTTAAAGTCAGTCTTCTATGCCATGAAAGTCCTGGTTGTATAGGAGTTCGCTCATTGAGCTCAGGTTTAGGCTTCTTTGGATCCATCTTCTAGTCCTGATCATGCCCCGCTAAGGGAGGCTCTTAATAGAGAGTCCGTCTGTTAGACTGAGCTATGGAACTCTCTTTTTGACGACTGGACTCAAGAATCAAAGTAGACGATCTAAGCCCATAAGCCTACCTACCTGGGACATCCCTCCTAACTAGTTACTCATTCAACCTAAGGGATGAGCTCAATAAATCTTATGGTTGATCCTATGACTCATATTAGCTATTTTCCAAGCCAGGCATCCTAGAATGAGCCAAAAACAAGAAGAAAGAAAAGGCTAAAGAGAAAGAAGGAGAGGAACTGATTTCACAGAAGAGACCGAAAATACAGACAGAAAGAGGTCCGAGACTTTCATGAAAGAAGAGAAATGACAATCCTAGAATGGAAGAAAGAGACTTGCCTCTGCAATGAAAGTAGACTCCATCAAACCAATGAGAGACCTAAAAAAGTTAAAGCAAGAAGACCAGAAAGAGAAGCTGAGTGAGAAGACTGACTGCGTAGAGACTCATTTGTTAACAAAGTGAAGTCAAAGAAGAGAACAAGAAAGCAAAAAGAACACTATCATGCAAAGGATGGAACAAAGAAGATAAAGAAAGAAGACAAGATGTCCCAGTGGAGGATCAATAGGAAGGAAGGCGGAAAGAGCGCATGAAAGGAAAGACTATGCCTATAGCTAGGACTCAGGCTTGCGGTCGAATCAGCCTACCGACTAATGCTCTCAAAGAAGGAGACGACAAGCGAACAGAAATAAAGAGCTTAGCCAGTCATCCACCCGACTTCTACCAAATGAGTCTATTCGTGTCAACTTTCGGGCAATGGATCTATTCCAATCTCTCATTCCATTACGGAATGAGACAAATCAACTCGGAACCCTACTAAGTAGCCCTACCTATCACTAGCAAGAAGTATGCTCTATCCTCAATACAGGCCCTCTATTCTATAAGTCAAGAGGGACCTATCCGGATGATGAACCTGCTATATCTCCAAAGGGATTTGTGGTCTACCAGCAGCTAAACTAGGCTAGCGAAGCCAAAAGAAAAGAAGGCAAAGTAAGTCTCTCATGCGAAGGAACGGAACTTGCTTGATTTCACTCATGAAGAAAAGAAGAATGGACTCGAATAAGAAAAAGAAGACAAGCGAAGAGAAGCAAGTGAATTAGCAGACTCCCTAAAAGGACGATCAAAGGAAAGATACCATCCAGACTTCTATCAACTGAGCAAAGATTGACGGCCTGATCGATCAAAGGCCAGAGGTCATGGTCAATTCTTTTCGACTTAGTAAACTATCTTTCATTTCAAAGCCAGTCACCAAGATGGCATATCAATGCGAAGGCTTTTGCCAATATATCCTTACTATAGCATAGAAGAAGGCTTAAAAGTAGTGGATTAAAGGTAGCAAAAGGTTGGGAATGGCATATGAGATTAACCAAGGGGAAAGGATGTTGAGAATCTAGCTTGTTCTCATCGAGAAGAAGGTCCAAAGCAGTAGTTACCTAAAATTGGGAAGACCGAAGAGAAGAATAGGCTGTTGGAACTCATTTATGAATCTGTTTAGGCTTAGACTATGTTGAGAGGTTATTAAGCGCTAGCCCATATTCTTAGTTGTAGTAGTAGTAGCCGTCGCACTAACTCTTTCTATGGATTATGGATTCTTCCTGTCCAAGTTCAAGTTCTGGTCTCTTTCTTTTCTTTCTATGCTTCTATTACATGACTCATGAATCAATCGATACAAAGACTTAGTCGAGAACAGAGATCGTACGAGTTGTGGTCAAGTCACTGACCAACTGGAATTCTT